TTATTCTAAAACAAAATAGAAAATAATGCAGATAAATGGAAGGGTGAAAGAAAGAAAAAAAAAGAAAAAAAAATATCAATGATATATGATTCCAATATGTAAGGTCTATGATTCATTTTATAAAAGCCAATGAATGTAATAAAGCATCAATATAGATTGATCTATAATTAAATGAATCTATTCATAGAACAAAAAATCAAGAGCCTGGAGCCAATAAAGACTGAGCAAATTGACTCAATAACAAATTTCATTCAATTTGATTTTATTCAGGACTCCATTGTAAAAGTAGGACCTAACCATTAATTGGAAAGTGATGGGGACGACGGAACCAATAAATCAGTACTGATTTATTGGGCAGGATGGCGAAAGAAAAGAAAGGAACCAGTAGACAATTCATTTCTATTTAGTCTTTATTCTAAAAACTAATGGATTACTTCCACAAATGAAATAATTATTGAAATAGTAAATATTCGCCCGCGAAGGTTTTTATGTTATTAAATTTAAAAATTTTAAACAAAACAATCTGATAACATATTGACTATATAAAATATAGAAACAGAATGAAAACCAGAAATCGAATACATAGTCATATAAAATTCGATAGAATAGAAAATAGAATAATACAAAAATATAAAAATTTCTAATAATACAAATTTATAATAACAAGAGAAATCCCACCAAATACCATGCTTTAGTATAGTATATTATTACATGTATATTTTTTTAATCATTTCATTCGCGAGGAGCTGGATGAGAAGAAACTCTCATGTCCGGTTCTGTAGTAGGGATGGAATTGATAAACGACCATCTACTATAACCCCAAAAGAACCAGATTCCGTAAGCAACATAGAGGAAGAATGAAAGGAATGTCTTATCGAGGTAATTGTATTTCTTTCGGTAGATATGCTCTTCAGGCACTTGAACCCGCTTGGATTACATCTAGACAAATAGAAGCGGGACGACGGGCAATGACAAGAAATGTGCGCCGCGGGGGAAAAATATGGGTACGTATATTTCCTGACAAACCTGTTACTGCAAGACCTACAGAAACACGTATGGGATCGGGGAAAGGATCCCCCGAATATTGGGTAGCTGTCGTTAAACCTGGCAGAATACTTTATGAAATGGGCGGAGTAACAGAAAATATAGCTAGAAAGGCTATTTCAATAGCAGCATCAAAAATGCCTATACAAACTCAATTCATTATTTCGAGATAGGAATAGAAAAACCAAAGGAAAAAGTTCTTTAGGATTAAAAAAACAAAAATCGAACGTTTATTTTCTTTTTGAACAAAAATATTTCTTTTTTTTTTTTGCCCTTTGCATTGAAATAACAGATTAAAAAAATGATATGATTCAATCTCAGACCCATTTGAGTGTAGCAGATAACAGTGGAGCCCGAAAATTAATATGTATTCGAATCATGGGGACTAGTAATCGACGATATGCACATATCGGTGACATTATTGTTGCTGTAATCAAAGAAGCCGTACCAAATTCACCTCTAGAAAGATCCGAAGTAATCAGAGCTGTAATTGTACGTACTTGTAAAGAACTCAAACGTGACAACGGCATCATAATAAGATATGATGACAATGCTGCAGTTGTCATTGATCAAGACGGAAATCCAAAAGGAACTAGAATTTTTGGTGCAATCGCCCGGGAATTGAGACAGTTAAATTTCACTAAAATAGTTTCATTAGCACCTGAAGTATTGTAAGATAAAACATTGTAAGATATAAGATGAGACCCCGATATAGTTATAGTATTTGAATGGAATTAATTAAAGTAAATTAGAAAATTAATTAAAAAAATTAATTAAAAATGAAAGAAATTAGTAGATTGGAGTTCATGCATATACCTCTAAAATAATAAAAAAAAAAATGAATTCATATTCATATTCATATGATAAAAAGAAAACAAACAAAAAAAAAGAAAAATATGTTGATTATATCAAAATTATGCGGCACCAATAAATTTAGTTTATCATGGGGAGAGACACTATTGCTGACATAATAACCTCTATACGAAATGCGGACACGGATAGAAAAAGAACTGTCCGACTAGCATTTACTAACATCACCGAAAAATTTATTAAAATACTTTTGCAAGAAGGTTTTATTGAAAATGTGAGGAAACACCAGGAAGGTAAGAAATTTTTTGTTGTTTTAACTCTACGACATAGAAGAAATAGGAAAGGATCGTATGGAACTAATCTAAATTTAAAACGAATAAGTCGGCCTGGTCTACGAATCTATTCTAACTATCAAAAAATTCCTAGAATTCTAGGCGGGATGGGGATTGTAATTCTTTCTACCTCTCGGGGTATAATGACAGACCGGGAGGCTCGACTAGAAAAAATCGGTGGAGAAATCTTGTGTTATATATGGTAATCTTTCCTCTCGGATATCCAAATTTTATCCGGACTTCCTGTTTGTGAAAAAAAAAATAGAAAGAAGAAAGAAAAGGGTTCTAATATTATTTTTATTATTTTTCCTGCATTATATTAATTGATACTTGATACTTCACGAGGTTTTAGCTGGAATGAAAGAATAAAAATAGAGTCAAGTCAAGAGGGTTTAATTGTTGAATCACTTACTAATGGTATCTCTCAAGTTTGTTTCGATAATGAAAATCGGATTTTAGGTTCTGTTTAAGAAAAAATCCGACATAGTTTTGTTTTATCCGTAGACTACTAAGGCATAGAGTAAAAATAAAAATGGAAGTAAGCCGATATGATTCGACCAGAGAACGTCTAATCTATAGACTACACAACAAAAATTCGAACGATTAGGTAGTTTTTTTTTTTCAACTTCCATATTCCTTTCACTTTCATAGAGATATAATTCCAGATTGGAAAATTTAACGAAACTTATTTTCTTCAAAAACACATGTATATTCAAAATTAAGGAATAACAAATATGAAAATAAGGGCCTCCGCTCGTAAAATTTGTGAAAAATGTCGACTAATACGTAGACGGGGACGAATTAGAGTAATTTGTTCCAATCCGAGACATAAGCAAAGACAAGGCTAGTCCTTCGAAACCGGGACTCTTTATCTTCTTTATCTTTAAGTTTAAGGCATCCGATATATAAATAAAAAAAAGATTTATTTTGACATGACATGGATATATCCATAGACACCTGGCTTCTATTTATAAGATGATAACATAAAATATGGCAAAACCTTTACCTAGAATTGGTTCGCGCAGGAATGGCCGTATTAGTTCACGTAAGAATGCGCGTAAAATACCAAAAGGAGTTATTCATGTTCAAGCAAGTTTCAACAATACTATTGTGACGGTTACAGACGTACGGGGGCGGGTGATCTCATGGTCTTCCGCCGGAATGTGCGGGTTCAGGGGCACAAGAAGAGGGACACCGTTTGCTGCTCAAACCGCAGCTGGAAATGCTATTCGGACAGTAGTGGATCAAGGTATGCAACGAGCCGAAGTCATGATAAAAGGCCCCGGTCTCGGACGAGATGCGGCATTAAGAGCTATTCGTAGAAGTGGTATATTATTAAGTTTCGTCCGGGATGTAACTCCTATGCCACATAATGGCTGCAGGCCCCCTAAAAAACGACGTGTGTAAAAATCTAAACATTGTAAACATTGTAAAAATAGAAACATTGAAGAGATTTCAAGAGAAATAAATAATTCAATGATTTGATCAAAAATAACAAACATTCTTATGGTTCGAGAGAAAGTAACAATATCTACTCGGACACTACAGTGGAAGTGTGTTGAATCAAGAGCCGACAGTAAACGTCTTTTTTATGGACGCTTTATTATGTCTCCGCTTATGAAGGGTCAAGCGGACACAATAGGCATTGCGATGCGAAGGGGTTTGCTTGGAGAACTAGAAGGAACGTGTATCACACGCGCAAAATCTGAGAAAATACCACACGAATTTTCTACTCTAGCAGGGATTCAAGAATCAGTACATGAAATTTTAATGAATTTGAAAGAAATTGTATTGAGAAGCAATTTGTATGGAACTTGTGACGCGTCTATTTGTGTCAAAGGCCCTGGATATGTAACTGCTCAAGATATCATCTTACCACCTTCGGTGCAAATCGTTGATAATACACAGCATATAGCTATTCTAACGGAACCAATTGACTTGTGTATTGGCTTACAAATCGAAAGGACTCGTGGCTATTGTATAAAATCGCCAAATAACTTTCAAAATGGAAGTTATCCAATCGATGCTGTATTCATGCCCGTTCGAAATGTGAATCATAGTGTTCATTCTTATGGAAATGGGAATGAAAAGCAAGAGATACTTTTTCTAGAAATATGGACAAATGGGAGTTTAACTCCTAAAGAAGCACTTCATGAAGCCTCTCGGCATTTGATTGATTTATTTATTCCTTTTTTACAGGCAGAAGAAGAAAACTTACATTTAGAAAAAAGCCAACATAAGGGTACTTTACCCCTTTTTACTTTTCATAATAAATTGGTTAAACTAAAGAAAAATCAACAAGAAATAGCATTGAAATATATTTTTATTGACCAATCAGAATTGACTCCTAAGATTTATAATTGTCTCAAAAAGTCCAATATACATACATTATCGGACCTTTTAAATAAGAGTCAAGAAGACCTTATGAAAATTAAGGATCTTTGCATAGAAGATGTCAAAGAGATATTGAGAATTCTAGAAATAGAAAAGCATTTCGCAATTGATTTTGCAAAGAATCAAATTTAAATCCATTGGATTTATGGTTATTATCATTTTTTTTTTTTCTAATTTCTAAATAATCTAAATAAAGAAATAATCTAAATAAAGAAAATGAATTTTAAATCTTTAAGACAATCTATAATATATTCGCAAAAAAATAGATAAAAAAATTGAATTGAATAGATGTTATCTAGGGAAAATTCAATTTGAAGCGACTATCCCCTAGATAATACCAGGGGGAATTCGCTTTGAAGCGACTATTCCCTAGATACGCCTGTCCTCGTATTTTATTTTACAATTAAATCAATTTAAAAA